CTGGTCCTGGGGGGATACTATCAATCACTTGACGCCCCTCTGGCGCATCTGTTATGGTTATTTCGTAACCCCCTTTTTCTTTTCGTATGATTTTTCTTACTATACCCGCTGCTGTAGCATTATAAACCGTATTGTTACTCTTGCTCCCGTCGGGATAAATCTGACCCCTTCCCCTGTTCCCGCCTACGTATATGGGATATTTTAAGAAGTGAACATCCTTCTTAGTAGCAGGGTCCGGAGAAAGAATAGGAAAGGCGATTTCACTATATTTTTGACCAGGAACGGGACCTATCACAAGAATATTTTTTTTAGTGGGGCGATAACTCTGAAAAGAGAGATTACCTATCTTTTCTTTCATCTCTGGCGAAATACGATCAGGAGGGGCTAATTCAAACCCCTCAGGTAAAATAAGAACAGCCCCCACATTCAAAGCTCCCTTTTTACCATTAGCAAGAACTTGTTTCAGTTGCATATCATAAGGAATTCGAACAACTGCTTCAAATACAGTATCAGGAAGTACCGCTTGTGGAACCTCAATACCCACGGGCTTATTAGCTAAATGACAATTGGCGCATACAATACGACCAGTTGCTTCGCGCGGATTTTCATAACCCTGCTGTGCAAAAATGGGATATGCATTTGAAATGTATGCCCCAGTTATTATATATATCATGAGCGATACGGAAATGGAGCGAGTAATCTCTTCCTTTATCCAAGAAAGGGTCTTTCTAGTTTGCATGGTCCAGTCGTTGATCCCGAAAATTTCTACAATAAAATTAGGTAGGTCGCTAGGATAGTTCCCTATCCACAATGCTGCTAGTTACTGAAAAATTTTTATTAAAATATAGGAGGAATCCGAATCTCTTGGATGTATAGAAAAAATAAGATTTTGAATGTTTTATTTTACTTATGTCAAAATAACAAAATTCTAATTGGATCGGTGGATCATTTTTCAGTCATTCATTGAATGATAAATCACTACAAGTGACGGAGATACACGATTTAAATAACGGAAGATCCAATATTTTAAAATTGTATCGAAAATGACTGGAAAGGTGGAAACAAGTCCAGATATAATTTGATCATTATGAGCAAATCCAAAATCTTTGTAGAAAGAGCTAATCATTAGTTCCCAACCGTGGGGTGAATGGAATCCTATACATAAGTCGGTTAATAAAAGAATAGAAAGGGCTTTTATTGTGTCGCTTAAGTTATATATGAATTCTTGAACCCAAGAATTAAGAATAATAAGTTCTTCATTAACTAAAAGAGAATAACCACTTAGAATAACGAAACAGATTAGATTTGTCGAGAAGTGCAAAATCGTATAGATATGATCCGCGTTGTGCATCTTGATCAATTGGATCGTTTCTTTGTGGGTTCCGATACGAAACTTTTGTAGATGTGTTTCGGGGTATTCCTTTATCATTTCGTCCAACAGGAAGAGTTCCTCGAATTCTATTAATTTTTCTAGAATACTCTTTTCTTGAATATCATTTAAAAAAGTTTCGGATTTACTAGTATTCCACCAATTAGTAATCCAAGATCCCAGACTTTTATTAAATGAAAAAGAGACCCACCAGGGCAAAAATACTATAGACGTAAGATATAGAAGGGGAATGAATGCTTTTTTTTCCATTTTTTCGTCTGTGAATTTTTAATGAATCCGCTGCATTCGTCAACTCTATACGATCTAATATTTCTATCAAGCATAAGTTCTATTCTAATATTAGAATTAGAATAGAAAGCTTCGAACCCGCGAATCTATTCCCTCTTTTTTATTTGTGAGTCAGTGGTTAGTCCTTGAATTTAGTGAATTTACATACGCATAAAAAAATTTGCGGACAAAAAAAAGTTTCGTTTTCTAATTTTTCCGTTTTTCGTATATGTATATATAATATACGTCTTCTTTGGTTCATCAGTATTCTGAAGAAATTTAAGTTAAGTTATGTTATAGAAAAAAACAGAAGATTTTTTGGTTTTTTACCTCCTGCTAAGAAAAGTGCTTCAGTTTATTTCAAAATACTTCAATTGGTACACGCAAAAAATAGGCCAATTCCGCTGCTTTTTGCTCAATTTCTCGTGGAGTCAAATTCTCATCAGTACGAGTCAAAGGAATGGCCCCCTGGCCTCTGATTTCCATATAAAGGACACGCCGAGCATAAATACCCTCTTTAACTTCTATTCTGATAGACTGAATATCTTTCATAAAGAGTCGGAGTAAGATGCGACGATTTTTTCCTGGAAATCCCCAACGAAAAATACACACTATTCCTTCTTTTCTATCGAATCGATCATAACCACTACCTACATTCCACGAAATTGTGCACCACAAATAAGAGCTAATAAATAGACCGGCGAGCCCATAGAAAGACATCACGATCCCTTGTGGAAAAAAAATGATTTGCTGAGATGGGAATAAAGATATCAAATTTCTGTCAAGATAACTGGAAATTCCAATCAATAAAAACCCCAATGAACCTAAAAAAAGTATAATGGCCCAGCAGAAATTACTTATTTTTCGAGACCCCGCTATAAGTTCTATCCATATATGTTCTGATCGCCAACTCATACTAGATCTAGTTACATTTTATTGGAAGTGGGAGACCGGCCAAAATGAATTTGACTTTACATTTTTTTGTTTCCGAAGGAACTTTCATCAACTTGCACTATTCTGATGTGAATCTTTCGAAGCAATTCATTAGATCTAAAAGTAAAATAATAGGAGCCCCCTCATAGGACCCCCTATCTACACATATATAGCTACATGGGCTTTGCATTTATTTCAGGCATCCGCCCCAATCTCGACTTATTTTCAAATAGCTCGTTTACTCATATATCATATTTGCGTTTACGCCTATACAAGAACCCTTTCTTTTCTGTTTGAAAGAAGCCACAAGTTATACCCTATTATACTGAATAGATATCCGTGTTATGATCCAAGTCTAAGTCTTGAAAAAAAAAATAGATGAAATTTGCCCCCATCAGATCTAAAAAATCTTGTTTTTTTGAACATAAAGAGATAAAGAAGCCATTGCAATTGCCGGAAATACTAAGCCCACTAAAGGCACAAAGATAGAGGGTAAGTTGTTGAGAATTGTCATAGAATGGGCACCTCGATTTAATATTTGTACCTGTTATTTCTTTATTCTTATATTAATATTTTTACCTATTATCGCTATATTGTTAGAAAGATATCTTAAATAGAAAGATCTCTAAAAATTATTAGAATTCCTATATAATTATACTAAGTATATCTAAGTGAGTATATATAATAAAGTGCAAGGAATATAGAACTAACTAAATGGACTTATTCATTTTTCTACATGAGATACATGTAGGATAATCCACTTGTTTGTTATTCTTCTTTTATTATATTTTTCTTGTCTTATAATTTGAATTTCAGAATTTGAATTTAATAAAGAGTTTCTTCCGCTTATAAATTCTTCCAAAATTCCTTATAATACGAAAGGAAGAAAAGAACATGAAATTCGTTTTATTTATTATTTACCCCTGCCCAATTGAATTTCGCGGAAAAAAATTCGCTCTTTTATCTTGTTCATAGAGGTTTCCTAATTAGGAATCAGGGATATCAGGGATATTGGTAAAAAAAAATTATCTGTATGATTCTTTCCATAATTTCCTCTTATGTCACCAAAAAAAAATCCATTCTTCGGATTTTTCCTTTGATTCCGATAAATAAATACTTAATAACTACTTATTCTAAATAGTTATTCGCCAGAAAGAAAATAATTTAACGAATTCAATTTAATTAACTATTAACTTAAGGTTCTACTTAATTTATGATTCAAAGGAAAGAAAGCGTGGAGCTGAAATAACTCACTCAGAACGCCCTTTAACAGATTACGTGGTACGATTGGATCGAATAAGCCCTTATGGAATAAAAATTCAGCCGCTTGTGAACCTTCAGGTACTGTCTTATTCAATGTTTGTTCAATTACTCTTTTACCTGCAAATGCAATGTAGGCGTTGGGTTCAGCAATAGTGATATCCCCCAACATACCAAAACTAGCTGTCACCCCACCAGTCGTAGGAGATGTAAGGATTGATACATAAACTAACTTTTTATTCGATTGATAATCATATAAAGCAGAAGAAATTTTAGCCATTTGCATCAAGCTCAAACTTCCTTCTTGCATGCGTGCTCCTCCGGAAGCACACACTAGAATAAGAGGTAAAAATTTATTGGTAGCATACTCGATTAAACGAGTAATTTTCTCGCCTACTACCGACCCCATACTACCCCCCATAAACTGAAAATCCATAACTCCAATTGCTACGGGAATGCCGTTTAGTTGACCTATGCCGGTTTGAATGGCCTCGGTTAATCCTGTCTTTTTTTGATAAGAATCAATACGATCTTTATAAGGTTCCTCCTCTGAATGAAAGTCAATGGGATCCAGAGAGAACATGTCCTCATCCATAGGATCCCAAGTGCCTGGATCAATCGAAAGTTCAATTCTATCTGAACTACTCATTTTCAAATGATATCCACATTGTTCACAAATATTCATTTTTGATTTAAAAAATTTCTTATAATTTAATCCATAACAAATTTCACATTGAACCCACAAATGCTTGTATTTTTGAGTTACGCCGAGATCATTCGAATTTTCTCTTAGAGCGAAATCGCTGCCGTTCGTGCTAGTTATTAGCCTGGAATTCCCGTTTTCACTACTATTTCTACTTTCATCCCAAATGTAAGTAGAAAAGTAACTTTCGCTGTAATTTTCACTACCACTTAAAATAGAACTATCAATCCCGATTTGAGAACGAAGATAACTGTCAATGCAACTATTGATGTAATTATTCCAACTATATTTAGTATCATACATATAATAATCATAGTGGGAATCGTCACTCCTAGACCCCTTATTTAAATAACTAGAATTCCAATAACTATAAAAAGAATTTTCTAGTTCACTCAAAAAAGAATGATTATTGTCAATCCCAAAAACTTGATTTTCAATATCAAAATA